ATGTCTATTATGGATCTGCACCCCCTGGGATCGATAAACCTTTTGGATCTTATTAACCAAAGAGATACGACTTTGCACTATAGTTAGCTCAGCACCAATCAAGAACCCCCAAGGAATTCCAAGAGTTCTTGTTATACATTCGTGCCAACCCTCAACCCTCTTTTCGAGATTCATCGATATTGAATCAATCGAACGCACTTCTAATACCTGTTCCACTTTTGGAAGGCCCTGCGTTATATCACCAGATCGCGATTTTTCATATATAAATGTAACTAATGTATCTCCTTCGTAAAGGATTTCCCCATAATGGCCATGAACCGTTGCTCCTGGGGTGGCCAAATAAGGCTTAGCGGATCGTATTACTACAGAATCCATTTTAACAATTAGAACTTGACCCGATTTGAGGTGTGGTCCGTTTTTGGCTATACATACATTTTCACAAATAAACTGCCCAAGACTCATTATTGTAGACATCCCTTCACAATAATTGTGCTGAAGAAAATACCAATTTAAATTGAATGGATTCAAAATAATGTTACTGCACGAATCAGAATTATAAATTTTATCAATTTCATCCATTAAAAAATATTTAATTACTTGAAAGGTCTGTTTTAAGTTGTCAAGTTGCAAATAGTTAATTACCAAGATCTGATTATAAGTTATTAAATGGGAAAATGAATAAAAATTCGCAGTTTGAAGGGCTGTTCCTAAAGGGCCCAAGAAATTACTAATTGGAATTGGGGGATCTTTTTTAATTGATTCTTTTATCACATTGTGATATTTTACATCGTTGAATGGGCCCATTCGAAAACAATTGGAAGATGACAAAATTATCAAAGATTGGTATTCCTTATTTCTATTCAACAATGTATGAATAGTTCCTTGGTTTTTATTAAGGGATTCTTTAATCCTTGCGTTGGAATAGTAGAAAAAACTGGAAGAAAACGGATTGATATTGGTGCAATCTGATCCATTCTCAGAGATAAATCCTGAACCCGAAGGATCATTCCTTTTTGCGGTATACGAAATAGGGGATTTCACTAAGTCTATTTTTATAAAATCTCGAATCAAACTATTTATCCCTATTTCAACAAAGGAAGTACGGGTCTCTTCGATATAAGAACTTTTTTTGTCTTGGGTACAATTTAATACTAAACAAGTCCTAACTAATTGAATACTTGTGTTATAAATTTCCCGAATTGGTTTGCCATTTCCATAAAGGATATAATTGACAACTCGAAGTTGCACATTATCCATTTCCTGCAACAGATCCGGGGGGAAAAGTCTTACTAAATTTATACCGTCTGTTATTTCATATGTGACTACAGGTCGAACCAAAACAAAATACTTTTTCTTGGTAGGTGTGATCCGTTGGACATAGATCCAGTTTTTCCCTTTTTTGGATTCTTTCGAATTTGTCTTTCCCGTTCCTGGTGGTATCAAGACACCACTATGTCGAGATATCTTATCTGTCTCTCCAGGAAAATGGATATCTCCAGAAAATATTTTTAGTTCAATTCTTTTTTTTTTTATCTCCACTCGAACCAATCCGCCTACTCGGCTTCTTGTAGTTAAAGCTATTTGTGTATCTATCCCAATAATACTATTGTTCCGTACCATTATGGAAGAAGATCCAGGTAAGATATGCACTTCCTCGGGAATGAAAAAGAACCGATCCACTTTTATTTGGTATTTTGGCTTAAATTCCTTGACTCCTCGATACTCAATTAAATACTCTTTTTTGGCGATTGGATAGACTTCTATAGTGCCGTATTTAGTAATTCCCGAACTCTTTCTTCTGTATCGAGGATCATCGAAAAAAGCAAGAATACTATTTCTACGAAAAATACCATTTATGGGTATTTCGATCGAGATGCCCGAAAGGGGCATTAGTTCGTTCTCACGTTCTTGAATCGATTGGAGTGGAATAATGAATCTTTTTCTTCGTCTCTTTGCCAATAAATCATAATCGGCGTATAGAATGGTCGGATATCTGAGATTACAACGAACAATTCGATTAAGTTCTGAATAATCAGGGCGTTCTTCTTCTTTTTTACCAGAAAAATCCGAACTAAAGAATTTGTGTTTCACTTGATCATTAGTTACCGAGAGGTTAGAAATAGATCTTTTCTTGACAGAAAAAGAACGAGCGTTCGTTTGATCTTGATCCTTGTGGATCGAAAGGGAGACTAGATCAGATCTGCGCGGCTCTCCTAATAATATCCATAAATGACTTGTTTTTGGTAAGAGATGAACATTTCCATATGTAAATTCAGGTGCATGATACACGTCGGTATTCCAGTGCATTTCTCCCTCTGAATCAGAATAAATATGTTTTCGAACCTTCTCTTTAAAATTCAAAGTGGATGTTCCTGCGCGAATCTCAGCAATCACTTGTTCTGATTCTACATATTGATCATTTTGAACTAAAAGAAAACTTTTGGGTGGAATATTCACATTATGTAGAATATCCTCACTTTCAATAGTTACATACAAATCT